ATATTTCCATTTATTCAGCAGAAGAGGCGCACCTTTTGATGCCAGAATTGATTTTCCTTGATATCTAACATAATGCATAAACGGGTCTTTGAACAACCATAGGACGGTAGGAAAATCAGTATAAAAGACTTCTACAAGATGTTTTATTTTTCCATAGAAATATATTTGCTCAAAAAGAGTTCCAGAAGATATTGATCGTAAATGAGAAGATTGGTTACAAATAAAAATGAAGATAGATTCGTATTCACATACATAAGAATTATATAGAATCAAGAATAATCTTTGATTCCTTTTTGAAACATTTGAAACAATGGAAATTGATTTTTTTGGAGTTGGAGTAATAAGACTATTCCGATTCTGATACTCATAGAGAAAGAATCGTAATAAATGCAAAGAAGAGGCATCTTTCACCCAGTAGCGAAGAGTTTGAACCAAGATTTCCAGATGGAGGGAGTGGGGTATTAGTATATCCGACACATAATTTAAATGTAAAAAATTGTCTTCTAAAAAAGGAAATATTGAATGAATTGATCGTAAATTATGAGATTTTACTATTTCTTTCCTTTCTAAGGAAAATACTAATCGTAGGGAAAATTGAATTTCCACAACGACTGCAAATCCCTCTGATATCATTTGATTTTGATAATCAAAATTTTTGTTATGCCCCAAAAATTGATTTTGGTTGGAATCATTATCAGAAATAATTAAATGATTCGGTTGAGACATTCGAGTAATTAAGCGTTTCACAATTAGTGAGCTAGATTTATTGTCATAACTAAGATTATCTGACAAAATGCATCTATTTAAAATATGATCATGAGCAAGTGCATAAATATACTCCTGAAAGAGAAGTGGATATAGGAAGTCATTTTGCCAAAATTTATTGAGTTCTAAATATCCTTGAGATTCCTCCATTTGAAATTATATTTGAACCAAAGATAGGTGATTTCTTGGATTATCAAATGATACATAGTGCGATACGGGCAAAACAAGGTATTATAGTAAAGAATAGATACCTCGGAGACAGGTGAGCTCATCAACGGACTCTCTATCCTCTCTTTTGTCATCTAATAGGTTTATGTTCGTTATAGGATAACAAGATGGTTAGAAATTATTTATTTTTTCAATCCAATCGCTCTTTTGATTTTGGAAAAAATTATCTTTATCAATATACCGCTTCTTCTACACATTTATCTCCAATCCCTAATGGAGAATAGCTAATAGTTAGGATTCATTAAAAAAAAAAAAAGTGGATAATCCACTCCTAGGAGAAGCCTTTACCGCATTCGGCAATAATATACTTTTAACGTCTAATTAGATCGGGTAATCATTCAAATTAAGAACAGAAGCCCGTTGCTTTTTATTTCCCTATAATTGGAGCCATAGGGCTCTATCCATTTATTGACTCGACCCAACTTCGAATTCATTTTGTTCCGTTCCACGACTTTAAAATAAGTCTTTGTACCGATTCGTTAAGAATGCAATATTCTCAGAATTCTCTATTGATACGACATGCTCTTTTTTCCATTCATTCCCTTTCAGGATCAGTCGCGGTCTTACAAACTCTACCGATGGTCTAGATGAATTCCTTGCTTCATCCAAATGTGTAAAAGATCCTAGCCGCACTTAAAAGCCGAGTACTCTACCGTTGAGTTAGCAACCCGAATAAAAAAAAAAAAAAATTAGGATGTGTAGATCCAATCGAAATCAAAATAAATAAATTGGATTGCATGACACAATCCATTTTTTGACTAAAAAAAGACTTCTTGTATCACATATCACCGCGAATCCAACGAACTCAGCAGTTGAATGAAGTAAAGTAAAAAACCAAACCTATAGGACGGAGATAAATAGATTTATACACGATCAAATTATATTTGTTCGATACGCTGTTGTCAACATAAATGTTGCGAAAAGAATACAATGGCAAAAATAGAAATAAATTCAATTTTAATAAAAAAGTAAGGTCTGGGGTTAGATTGGCACTACATAGATAATATAATCTACATAGATACAAAAAAGTGTAGATAACGGAATAAAAAAAGTAAGAAAAAAGATCCAATTTATTCATCGAGTCACGTGATTTTTTAATCTTTTCTTTTAATCTCTAGCTTATATTTCTTTTGTTCGTTATAGAACAATATAACATGGGATTCTATGGGAACAATAATATAAATGGGTATGGATACAGTAAGAGAAGGAGGAATAGTATAGAAAAACTTATACTATATATGATCTATGAGTCATACCCACACTTTTTTTCATTATTAATTGAATTTCGTTTGATTAAAGCGAAGTTCCTTAAAAACCTCTGCTTTCCTTAAAATATCATGAACAATTCCTGTAGGTTGAGCGCCTTTTTCAAGGAAATATAGAATAGCAGGAACATTTGAATAAGTTTGATTCTTTATCGGATCATAAAAACCAACTTTCCGAAGATCTCTTCCGTCTCTTCGGGATCGAACATCAATTGCAACGATTCGATAGACGGCTCATTGGGATAGATGTAGATGAACAATACCCCCCCCTAGAAACGTATAAGAAGTTTTCTCCTCGTACGGCTCAAGAAAAAATGATTTGAAGTTATGTCTATGTTTGTGTATAGAATTCTCATGGCAATATAGATCCATAAAATCATCAAATCAATTAGACTATGATTTAAGTCCTTTTTCTTTCCTAAAAAAAAAAAAATTGTACTCATAACTCAAGTTGGATAACTCCCCAATAGCTCAAAAAAAAAAAAACCTTAGGCATTTCATTTATTGAGTGGTCTCTAACCCCCTTCTTGTCTAGTTTCTAATATGTTTTTATTCTTCATTCTGATTTAGTTATTGAAACAATTGAAAGGGGTGTTTCCTTGTTCCAGGATCCTTTATCTGTTCTTTGAATCATTGGGTTTAGACATTACTTCGGTGATCCTTAATCCTTTCAAAATGGCAGCAACATACCTTTTTGTGATTTCTTTCTATCAACGAATTATAAGAACGGTTAATTCCCGCGTGGTACACTTTTGATCGAAATAGTTTTACCAAGCCCAACAAATTTTGTTTTTGAATTTGAAACTTCCGCGAATTTAATTCTTTCGATTTAGATATCGAAGCTATACTTACGAAGTTATTCCAGCTTATTCATTGGCACTAACCCTAGACCCTTGCCCTTGAGAAATTACTCAATACTTTCTACTCGAGCTCCATCATATCATGTACTATTTACATTACAACCCCCAAAACCAAAAAAAGAACAACGGATGTCGAGGCAAGAGCACTTTCATTCCTAATAAAATGGTGGATTCTTACATCCACAGCTGATCATGTCCTTCAAGTCGCACGTTGCTTTCTACCACATCGTTTCAAACGAAGTTTTACCATAACATTCCTCTAGCTTGGAATCAGTATGTAATTGATTCCATTATGGAATCATGAATAGTCATTGGTTTTGTCGGTAAATAGTAATCTATACTTTTGTCCTTCTATAATAGTTAAGATATTTTGTGAAAAAGTCTCAGCAATAATGAATTAATCCCCATATTTCTAACTACAACATTTTTTTTTTTAATCATCCTAAGAAAATAAGAAAGATCAATTGAAAAAAATCCAATTTATTTCTTTTTTTTTATGGAATGAATAAAGTGGATAAAAAAGATTGATATATTAAGGGAACGTTATTCTTTCATCTGATTACTAACCATAAAAAAACTCAAATGAAATAAAATGTATGAACGCCCGCCCGCCTCAAATGTTAGAGCTATTTACAACCATTTTTATAAGAGACAAAGAAAAAATGCCTAAAAATGAGGTTCAAAGAAAATGGATCTGTTACATATGTAATTTACTAGATCGTTTGTTAATGGGATTCATACAGATATCAAAATGGATACCTTTTCATTGCTGATTAAGTTCTATCCACCCCCCCCAATTCTATGGGGATGATCAATCATAAAAAAATATGATTAAAGAAGAATCACATTCTATCCAATATTACACTCTTAAACTAGAGGGTTGGTAATATATAGATATATATATATCTATATATTTTTCTGAGATAACTGGGACGGAAGGATTCGAACCTCCGAATAGCGGGACCAAAACCCGTTGCCTTACCACTTGGCCACGCCCCATTTATATTTCTATTCTTCACTAAAAAAAAACTAATATTAGCATGGATTGGTCATTAATTCCAGCGCAAATAAATATCTATAGAATATATTTATTGTTGATAGAATTTTGTCACGTGTAGATATCGAATTAATCTGGAATTGATTGATCATTACATATAATTTTATTAAGATAGAAGATATTGTATAAAAGTAGGATTTCTTCTATTCTCGTTTGAGAATGGGAGGATTTTTTATTAGGTGAGTGAGTTCAAAATTTGTTTTGCCTTATATCAATAACTCAATCAAAATGAAATTATCTCCAAGAAAAAAAAATTTGTTATGCTTAATATTTTTAGTTTGATCGGTATCTGTCTTAATTCTGCCCTTTATTCAAGTAGTTTTTTCGTTGTCAAATTACCCGAGGCCTATGCTTTTTTAAATCCAATTGTAGATTTTATGCCAGTCATACCTTTGTTTTTTTTTCTCTTAGCCTTTGTTTGGCAAGCTGCTGTAAGTTTTCGATGATATTTTGAATACTGTCCTAGAAAAATGAATAAAAAAAAAAATACTAATAATTCCTAAGATCAGACAAGTCTTACAGTATAAACCTTCGATTAAAACATGGAAATTCTTGGATATCGGACAGAAAGATCTGGGTCACCCCATTTGCTCATTCTGGCCCTTTTTCTTTTCGCGTGAAAGACCCTATTAGGTTAACCTACAATTAGATATTGTGGGTATTCAAATTAAGAAAAATTTTGGTACTGAAAAACACTTTCTAAAAAGCACTTAATTTCTTGGTGTCAAAATAGGATATGTAGTATAAAAACGGAGAATCTATTCTCTTATTTTCCAAAAAAAAAATTATCTTGGAGATTGTGTAATGCTTACTCTCAAACTTTTC